GAATTGTACAATACGAAATAACATAAAACAGACTAATTCTAAAAATGTGGACCTTCCGCTCAAATTGTCCCATTTTGTTTGGACAAGGAGAGATATGAAATATTTGAATCAGATTGGATTTCATTACAATTTCGTAGTATACCAATGAACGGAACTATTACTATTTCATCTAAGATTTCATCTAAGTTGAATAACCAAGGACTTTCTTTTACTACGGATTTTGATAACTCTAGAAGTTTTGATTTGGTTATGATCCAAAGAGGAAAAAGAATAATTATTCCATGATAAAATAGAGTAGAGTAACCATCCGTTTTGTTTACATGACGTGTATACGTCATGCCATACAATGGAAATAAAAATCCATGGGACGATTCATGAATTTGTAATAGATCCATGGAGTAGCTGATGAGAGAAGTTGGTGTTGAGAAATAGGAAAGGAAATTTAAAAGGAATTATTCCTATGGAACCATTGATCGGTCATACCTGTACTGCAATAATATGAATGACTCGCTATTCACTCGGTTTCTGGTCAATAATAAGATTATGTAGGAGAGATGGCCGAGTGGTTCAAGGCGTAGCATTGGAACTGCTATGTAGGCTTTTGTTTACCGAGGGTTCGAATCCCTCTCTCTCCGTTTCTGTTAATTCACCAACGTGACCGACCACAATGTATCGAATCAAATAACAACTGATACCATTATTCCAGCAATAAGACTTTTATTTGATAGAAATTCTCTATTCCAGAAATTCTCTATTCCTAATTACATTACTGCGGTACGTAAAATACAAATATCGGAAAGAGCAAAAAAGAAAAAAAAAATCCTACTGCTGATCTATTTGTAATACGTGAATGAGAAAAATGCGGATCAAGGCCCTTAGATCCATTTACTTCGTCGAAAAGAGGGCAAAATTCTCTGAATCTTTCTTTGTTATTTTCGTTAGGTTCAAGTCTGGCGGGAATAATATTCTACGACTAACAACTCATTTATTTTCAAACCGATCCATTTACTATCTATTATTTGATTTACTAATCCTTTATATTGGAATGAGTCAATAGTCAAATGTTTTGGCAATTCCTCAGGGGGGGGTGAAGCAATATAATTTTGAATCAGAGCTTTCGATCTTTGTTTATCCTTCGTAGTAATAATATCTCGGGGTTTGCAACGATAACTTGGTATATCCACTATATGACCATTAACTAAAATATGTCTATGGTTAACTAATTGCCTAGCTCTAGGAATGGTCGAAGCCATACCCAATCGAAAAAGGATGTTATCCAAACGCATCTCAAGTAGTTGTAGTAAAACCTGACCTGTTGACCCTTTGGCTTTTCCAGCGATATGTACATATCTAACTAATTGTCGCTCCGTCAGACCATAATGAAAACGCAATTTCTGTTTTTCTTCTAGACGAATACGATATTGCGATCTTTTCCCAGAACGCAATTGGGTTTTAAGATCACTTCCGGATTTAGGTCTTTTACTAGTTAGTCCTGGTAAAGTCCCCAGACGGCGTATTTTTTTGAAACGAGGTCCTCGATAACGAGACATAAAGACTCCTTTTTTTATTTTATTGAAATTTCATTTTACAGAATAAATCTTAAATTAAGACTGAACTAAAGGATAAACAAAGCAAAGCTAAATTTACTGAAGTATTACGCAAAGCTAAATTTACTGAAGTATTACAAAGTAGAATGAAATGAATTCTATTAATATCCGGATTTTTTGTATATGTATATATAGGAAGTTGAGGCTCCGTTTTATGATTTGTTCTGTAGAGATCTAATTGCTCCAATCCATTTTTTATTCATAGTTACAAGTTACCACGACATAATAGATCGGTGATCCAACATTTTGAGAAAAGGAGAGATTATCAATCGTGGAAAAATGGATAGAGAAAAAAAAAAGCCGGCTATCGGAATCGAACCGATGACCATCGCATTACAAATGCGATGCTCTAACCTCTGAGCTAAGCGGGCTCACATAACAGAAATAGAAATAGTATAACAAATAGAAATAGTGTATAGGAATTCAGGAAACTGCTGGATCTTAGCTTAGGGCTATTAGCTATTAATTTAATATGAACTATAGTTCATAGTTCTATTGTTATATCTATATCATTATATCTATATTATTAGTTATAACTAATATAACTAATAATATAGAACTAGATATGACTAAATAGAATTAATAGAATTCGATTTTTCTAATAGATATTTTTCTAATAGAAATATATGACTAATTAGTATGTGACTAATTAGTAGAATTTTCATTCTATCATATTAATTACATTAATTATTATTTATACATTCTATTTTTTTTTTTTACATTTTATTTATATATTTATACATTATATTTATATTTTTTAATATATATATATATATGTTAATGAATATGTATATATATATATATTAATGATAATTTAAAATTATAAACTATGATTATAAAAAATCTAATTATTTCTTAATATAAAATAAATTTATTTCTTAAAGTAAAGCAGTTATAGCAATAATTATAGCGTATAGCGAGCGGATCGGTCCTAAGAAAAGATAAGATAAGGATAAAGATACAATCCAAATTAGAATGAGACATTCTTCTGGTTTCATTCGGAAAAGGAAGAGATAGGACGAAAAAAAAAAAAAGAAGAATGAATATCGACCGTTCCAGTATTCCAAATCGCACTGTAAAAAAGAAAGGGAGGGAGAAACATATATATATATGGGATATATCTATCCATATTGAATTGCGGATACATCAATGATAGAATCATTTCTGATTGAAACAAGGTTTATCCAATAGAAATAAACTGATAGAGGATCGCCAAAAAAATCAAATAGCATACGCTTTTTCGATATGGGAATCATTATCTAATGAATTCAACGGTTCCAAAATAAATGAAAGAGATGGGTGGAATTCCAACTGGATCTTGGTCTCAAATCAAAAGGGGATATGGCGAAATTGGTAGACGCTACGGACTTGATTGGATTGAGCCTTGGTAAGGAAACCTACTAAGTGGTAACTTCCAAATTCAGAGAAACCCTGGAATTAAAAATGGGCAATCCTGAGCCAAATCTGTATTTTGATAAAACAAGGGTTTCTATTTATAAAACTAGAATAAAAAAAGGATAGGTGCAGAGACTCAATGGAAGCTGTTCTAACGAATGGAGTTGACTACGTTGTGTTAGTAGCTGGAATTCCTCTATCGAAATTACAGAAAGGACGGCCCCATATATCTAATACGTACGTATACATACTAACATATCAAACGATTAATCACGACCCGAATCTATCGAATATATATATATATGAAAGAAAAAATTCAGAGTTATTGTGAATCCATTCCAATCGAAGTTGAAGGAAGAATCGAATATTCAGTGATCAAATCATTCATTCCAGAGTTTGATAGATCTTTTGAAAAACTGATTAATCGAACGAGAATAAAGAGAGAGTCCCGTTCTACATGTCAATACCGACAACAATGAAATTTATAGTAAGAGGAAAATCCGTCGACTTTAGAAATCGTGAGGGTTCAAGTCCCTCTATCCCCAACAAAAAGTCCATTTTACTTCCTAACTATTTATCCTCTTTTTTTCATCAGTGGTTCAAACAAAATTCACTATCTTTCTTTCTCATTCACTCTACTCTTTCACAAATGGATCCGAAGAGAAATCTTTGGATCTTATCCCAATTTGGATAGATACGATACCTGTACAAATGAACATATATGGGCAATGAATCTCTATTATTGAATCATTCACAGTCCATATCGTTATCCTTACATTTATTAGATAAAATTTTTTAATACTTTACTTTATTTAAACTTTATTTAATACTTTACTTTATTTAGATTTAGTCCCTTTAATTGACATAGATACAAGTACTCTACTAGGATGATGCACGGGAAATGGTCGGGATAGCTCAGTTGGTAGAGCAGAGGACTGAAAATCCTCGTGTCACCAGTTCAAATCTGGTTCCTGACACATGAATAATATATCGGATAGATATTCATACAAATTAATCGAGACAGATCAGGATATATATTAATAGTCAAGAGCATGATACATACTTATTCATCTAGCGTATAGATATATACCTCCATTTTTAGAGATGGGTAAAAAATATATGTATGGTTATGGTAAAGAACTAAAGTGGGATTATGTTCCCTTTTTTTGTTTCTTTTTTCTTTCTTGTTTGTTCATATTGTGCTTTCTCTCACTCAAAAAGAGTGTTAAGTCTTCATATATATATCAAATATCAAAAAAAAAGAAAAAAGTTTTAAAAAAACTTAAAAAAAAGTATAGAGGGGTTGAAGGATAGGAATAGACAGGATGCATTTCAGACACAGTACAAATAAAATTCAATCCCTTTTTATTTCGGAATTTCGCTTTTTCTTTTATATTTATTCTATTTCTTCACTCTTGCTTACGTTACTTTCCGAGGTCTGTCTAAGTGATGTGCGCGGTACAAAGTTCATGGTGCAGAACTCTTTTGATTCATCTTTTTGTTTCTGCTCATACAAAATAGATATTATCTTTTCCAAATTCGGGAATAGCAATGAAGCCTTTTTTAGGCCTATCCATAATACGAATTAGAGTCCAGTTACTCTGTTTCATCTAGAACAGAACGTAAAAATATTCCTTGACTTGAATGAAATCTGGAGTTGTGTCGTATAAGTGAACATTAGTTTCCTTATCATTCAATGAGCATCTTGTATTTCATAGAAATTGGGGGTAATATAGTCCTTACGTAAGGGCCAGCCTATCCAACTTTCAGGCATCAAGATACGTTTAAGGCGTGGATGATTATCATAGGAGATTCCCAACATATCATAAGATTCGCGTTCTTGAAAATCAGCACTTTTCCAAATCCAGAAAACAGACGAGATTCTAGGATTATTCTTCGGGACAAATACTTTTATGCATACTTCTTCTGGTTTATCTACACCATATTGTATTCTCGTAAGATGATACACACTAGCTAAAAATCCGCCTGGTGCTACAT